TTTTTAAATCTTAAATTCTATTCTTACGAAAGGCGAAAGGGCTTTTAAAGTTGAAAGAAAAAATTGCCTAATCATTGAAATTTTTTTATGGAGTCTATAAATTAGACGTGCTCGGATCGAATTATACGTACTTTGATACTATCTCGTGGTGGTAGTATACGTAAAAAAAATTATCTTGGCTAAAAGATAACCTAAAACCAGATCTTGATTATCTAAACGAACTTGGAACATATTATTGAAATTGAAAAAGTGATTCAGATTTAGTAATTAAACTTTCCAAAATTAATTTTTGTTCTTTCATCCCATCGCAAATCCTCTTGAAGTATTAACTAATGTAAGAGGAATCGAGAGGAATGGTATTAGAAACCTATTCTTTAAATCTCTTTTTTTAACAAATAAATAAGAAGTCTGGGTCGAATTCGGATATTAAAAAGATTACCATATATAACACAAGATTTCTCCTCCAATTCTTTCGAGTCGAGCTTCCCGGTCTGTCATTATACCTCGAGAAGTAGAAAGAATTACAATGCCCATCCCACTCAAAATTCTAGGAATTTTTTGATAGTTAGAATAAATTCGTAAACCTGGTCGGCTGATTCGTTTTAAATTTAGACTAGTTCTATATGGTCCTTTCTTCTTCCTTCTATGGCGTAGGATTAAAACCAAAAATTTTTTGTTTTCTTCCCGATGTTTCCTTACATTTTCAATAAAACCCTCTCGTAAGAGTATTTTAATAATGTTTTCGGTGATGTTAGTAGCTGCTATTCGAACGATTCTTTTTCTATTCATGTCAGCATTTCGTATAGAGGTTATTATCTCAGCAATAGGATCCCTACCCATGATAAACTAAAATTATTATTTTTCGCTAGTTTTGATATAATCAACATACTCTTGGTTTTTGTTAATTAATTATTTTATTTGTTAGTTAATTAATTATTTTATTTGTTAATTAATTATTTTATTTAATCTCTGAATTTTCATTTTCTTATTATTTAATTAAAGGTATATGCGTGAAACACAATTTACTAATTAATTTGATTTGATTAATTCTATTTCGTTTTTATTCAACTAATTAAAATACTATAACTATAATACTAAATACTATAACTATATCATGGTCTCCTCTTAATCTGAAATTTTCTATCTTATATCGTCTAATTTTTTATCTTATAAGACCTCAGGTGCTAATGAAACAATTTTAGTAAAATTTAATTGTCTCAATTCCCGGGCAATTGCACCAAAAATTCGAGTTCCTTTTGGATTTCCCTCTTGATCAATGACAACTGCAGCATTGTCATCGTATCTTATTATTATACCGTTATTACGTTTAAGTTCTTTACAAGTACGTACAATTACAGCTCTGATTACTTCTGATCTTTCTAGAGGTGAATTTGGTGCTGCTTCCTTGATAACAGCAACAATAACGTCACCGATATGAGCATATCGGCGATTACTAGTCCCTATGATTCGAATACACATCAATTCTCGGGCTCCGCTGTTATCTGCTACATTCAAATGGGTCTGAGATTGGATCATATCATTTTTTTTTTTTTTTTGTTATTTAAATGCAAAGGAAAAAAAAAGATATATTGTTTGTCCAAAACAAAAAAAGAAACTTCCACTTTTTTTTTAGTATACAAAAGGTCTTTTTCCTTTGGTTCTATATTCCTATTTTGAAATAAGGAATTGAGTTCGTATAGGCATTTTTGATGCTGCTATTGACATAGACTTTTTTGCGATATTTTCTGCTACTCCGCCCATTTCATAAAGTATTCTACCCGGTTTAACGACAGCTACCCAATATTCGGGAGATCCTTTCCCCGAACCCATCCGTGTTTCCGTAGGTCTTAAAGTAATGGGTTTGTCGGGAAATATACGTACCCATATTTTTCCACCGCGGCGTGCATTTCGTGTCATTGCTCGTCGTCCGGCTTCTATTTGTCTAGATGTAATCCAAGCAGATTCAAGTGCTTGAAGAGCATATTTTCCAAAACAAATACGATTTCCTCGAAAAGCTATTCCTTTCATTCTTCCTCGATGTTGTTTACGGAATCGGGTTCTTTTGGGGTTATAGTTGATGGTTCTTTCTCAATTCCATCTCTACTACAGAACCGGACATGAGAATTTCTTCTCATCCAGCTCCTCGCGAATGAAATGATTAAAAAAAAAATATCCATGTCTTTTACGAATAAAATAATATATTAAATCATCGTATTCTTTGAGATTTCACTTAATTTAGTTAAATCTATTTATTTTAATTTATTTATTACTTATTAGATCTATAAATCGTAGATTATTAGATTATTCGAATAGGATATTAGGTAGAATAGAATATTAGTAGAATAAAAATTTGTATCTATCTAATATATATAAATTAGAATCTATATTCTATTTTAGAGTTCTACTAGTTCTAGATCTAATAGTTCTAGATAGAAATAGAAAAAATTCTCTATAATTAATGTCTATAACTAGAATAATTTTTTCTATTTTATTTGTTTATTTTAGATAATCTTGTTTTTGTTATTTGTTATAATATAAGGTTGTAACAAATTTTTTTATATATTCGAATTAGGATATCAGATTTATCAAATTTAGCAATCAAAAACAATATAAAACAAATCTTCGCGGGCGAATATTTCCTCTTGCATATTTAGTCTTTCAATAGTTATTTTATTTGTAGAGGTAACCCATGATCTCTCATAATAAAATAAATCGATTGTCTTCTGTTTCTTTTCGCTATCCTCCCAATAAATCATTAAAATTTGTTTTCAGTAAAATCTTATGTATTTACAGGTTACATCGTTCCCATCACTTCTCAATTAATGTTTAGGTCTTAATTTTTCCAATGGAGCCTCTAATAAAATAAAATAAAAAATTGTTCTTGAGTCAATCTTCTCAGTCTGGAGTGAATCAAGGCTCTTGATTTTTTGTTTTATCAACAGATTAGTTTAATTTTAAATCAATTGGTATGGATGCTTTACTACATTAGCTTTTATGTGATGACTCATAGACCTTACATATTGGAATTTTATATCATTGATATTCTTTTTCTTTCTTTCACCCTTCCACTTATCTGCATAATTTTCTATTTTTATTTTTAAAGCATAATCAGATTGGTTTTCTTTTGTTTGTGCAAAAAGGATTTTAATTGCTACAATGATATGACTAATATATCATATCTTGACTCTTTTTTTGTATCCAGATAATGCAAAGTGATGGGTTGGTTATTAGTTGTATAATTATTAGTTCATACTCTGGTCAGTCCGTTTTTTCTTTTTTATCCGGACTCTAAAAAACCAACGAGTCACACACTAAGCATAGCAATTATATTACTCAATTTTTTATTTAATTTTATTCAACCCTATATAAATAGAATTCGAAGAATTAGAAATAGCCATATCTAGTTAAATTCTTAATATTAAATTAATTCTATAGTGTAAAATTCGAAATTATTTAATTAATATTTGACTATTTTAATTTAATAGTTTAATAGTTAATAGAATTAGAATTGTTTCTTTTTGTTTTGATTAAACAAAAAAAAGAATGAAGGATTTTGTTCTTTTTTGTTTTCTTCTAGCAATGGATAGAATGGAAAAACCAAGTCAAGTAAGGGTTTATTATTTCTTGTCTAGAAATGTCCAAATTTTTATGCCCAATACCCCATAAATAGTTCTAACTGTATACGAGCAATAAAAAATTTTAGCGCGAATGGTTTGCAGAGGAACCCTACCTTCTCGAATCCATTCGACTCGTGCAATTTCTTTTCCATCAAGACGTCCCGCAATTTGTACTTGAATTCCTTTTGTATCTGCCTGTTCAGTTAATTCAATAGCTTTTTTCATTGCTTTACGAAAAGAAACTCTATTCTTTAATTGTCCAGCTATAAATTCGGCAAGGATATTAGGGTTCCTATAAGGATTTGAAATTCTTGTGATAACAATATTGAGTTTTCGGTTTACACAATTAAGTTCTTTTTGTACATGTATCTGTAATTCTTCGATTCGTTTGGGTCTACTTTCTATTAATAATTTTGGGAATCCCATATATATTATGACCTGAATCACATCGATTCGTTTTTGAATCTCTATACGTGCAATTCCCTCAACGCCAGAAGATATTTTTTTATTTTTTTTTACAAAATTCTTGATAGAGTTTCTTATTTTTTGATCTTCTTGTAGACCCTCAGAGTAATTTTTTGGTTGTGCAAACCAAAGAGAATGATGACTTTGGGTTGTACCAAGTCTAAAACCAAGTGGATTTATTTTTTGTCCCATAATCCCCCACTACTTAACTATACATATTGTCAAATCTCATATCCGTGGATTTTTTTTTATCCATCTCTGGTTTTTTTTTAAGAATATGTTAGATTCTTCATACTTCTTTATATCCTATTCTTTATATAAAGATCTTCCTATTTTTTATATAAATATTTCCATATTCTTTATATTCTTTATAATATTCTTTATATAAAGATAGATTTTTTAATACAATAGTTATATGACAAGTCGATTTTTTTATTAGATAACCCCGTCCCCGAGCCTGAGGTTTTAATTTTTTCACACTAGTACCGTTGTTAACCTCGGCTTTACTAATAATTAAATCGGATTCGTTGAAACCCATATTGTGACTAGCATTTGCTGCTGCAGAATAAATCAATTTTAAAATGGGATAAGATGCTCGATAAGGCATGAGTTCAAGTATCATAATTGTTTCTTCGTAAGAACGTCCACGAATCTGATCAATTATTCTTCGTGCTTTGTTAGTGGACATACGTATATGTTGTCCTAAAGTATATACGTCTGTGTATAGCTCTATCTTTTTCTTTTTTTTATTTATCATAGGATTCGCCTCTTTTTAATGAATGATAAATATTTCTATTTGACTTGTTCTTTTAACGTCGGGATTTATTATCATTTTTTTCTTTTGCTTTTGCATGTCCCCGGAAATTTAAAGTAGGTGCAAATTCTCCCAATTTATGGCCCACCATACGATCTGTTATA